ATACCAAAGGTTTAGAAGACCTCTGTCCTATCCATTAGACAATGGACGCTTTTCATTCCGATTTTTTTCGTATTTTGACTTTCCCCACCTCTTCGCTGAAAAAAAAAAAAAAGAATAGAAAGCGGGTAGCGGGAATCGAACCCGCATCGTTAGCTTGGAAGGCTAGGGGTTATAGTCGACGTCGATTCAGCATTTTGAACGTCTCTAATTCAAAACCGAACATGAAACTTTGGTTTCATTCGGCTCCTTTATGGATATGAATGTGAACAAAATTACAAAAAAAAATTCTACCCATAACATCTATGTCAACTTTTGTTTGACTACTGATTGCTTTCTAGATGATCCCTCTAGAAGAGAGTAATTCTAACAATCTTTCTAGTTACTTCGTTCTCTATTTTTATTTGAGACGTTCCTGAGGAAAGGGATTTTGTTTCCACCGAGCTAAAAAAACAGGTCGATGCCTCTAGTAAACCAGAGTCATCATTTAATAGCTATTTTGATTCAATTTTTTATTTGTAAAGAAAAAATTGAAGATTTAGTTACGATTAGAAACCTACTTTCTATCTTCATCCATGGATCCTTTACTCATACTGATTCAATTGGAACTATTAATCCAATTCCCAAATTATGTTTCGTAATTTCATAATCCAATTTCTCACTTTCTAAGTGATCCTTGGATACAAATCACGAGAATGTATAGTTTTTCTCGAATCCGTGATTGAGAGGTAAAGGAGTAAATCCTTTTATTTTTGCAAATAAAGTTTTTGGTCGGAATACGAATCAAACCGAAAACAACGACCCTTTAACTATCAAAGGGGTAAAAAAACGAATCACACTTTTACCACTAAACTATACCCGCTACAATTCGATTATTGTATACAACTCGACCTTTTGTCGAACCGGAAAATGGGGTATAATAAGATGGGATCATCAAAAAATAATAAAATTTAGAGTATTGACCCTCCTTTCTTTTCCGTTTTCGCGGATGGAAATAGTCCTCCTTCTTTTTTTGTTTGTGCTTAAATATTTCCTATTCACTTTTTTATATTTATATATTTATATAATACTAAGTTTATATAATATTAAGCATTTTTGTTTTCAAATCAGATAAATGAAAAATCATCATTATTTTTCTATAATTAGTTGGAACAAAACAAAAAGAGGCCCGGCTGGGTACTGACCAGGCCAGGCCCCGTGTCAATAAGAAGTAAGAAGGGTCTTTCGAACAAAATATGAAGGGGCCACTTTTTTTTCTTTATATTCTTGGCACTTTCGAGCCCTTTTCTTTATTTATCGAAAATAAATTACTGATAAAAATTGATAAAAATTCTACATATCTATAGAATCGAGAAAGAAATACTCCTTATTTTATGTGTAATCTAACCCAATTTTGAATTAGGAGAGATGGCTGAGTGGACTAAAGCGGCGGATTGCTAATCCGTTGTACGAGTTATTCGTACCGAGGGTTCGAATCCCTCTCTTTCCGCTTCCCTTGATGACTTTTTTTTATTTATTTATTTTTTTTTTCAAATTTGGCAAATCCTTTGTTTTTATCTAAACAAAAAATCCGAAGAAAATAGAAAGGAAAAACCCTTATTCTTCGCGCCCAGGATTACGTCCAGGATCATTAGATAGGAATCCAAAGATGAAGAGAGAAACAAAAAATATCACTACTGTGTAAACGAAGAGTTTGAGAGTAAGCATTACACAATCTCCAAGATAATTAAAAAAAACGAGAATAGATCCTCCATTTTTCTACCACATATCCTATTTGGATATCAAGAACCGAGTTTCTTTCTAGAAAAAATCACGAACTTGCTAGGAAATCCAGGAAATTTGTAAGAATTTTTCAATTTAAATAATTTAGATTTCAGATTAAGGATCTTATCGAAAACTTACAGCAGCTTGCCAAACAAAAGCTAAGAGAAAAAAGAACACGGGTATGACTGGCATAACATCTACGATTGGGTTCAAAAAAGCGTAGGCCTCGGGCAATTTTCCGAAGAAAAAACTACTTGAATAAAAGGCAGAATTAAGACAGATACAGATCAAACTAAAGATATTAAGCATAACAGACATTTTATTCTTGGAGATAATTGCATTTTGATTGAGTTATTGATATGATATAAGGGAAAATTTAGGTAGACAAAAAATCCTTCTTTTCTTTTGAACTCACCCAATCAAAACCTCCAATTCTCAAAAGAGAATAGAGGAAATCATACTTTCATACAATATCTTAATTGAATTATATCTAATGATCAATAAATTAAGTTTAATTCTATTAATTCTATATTAAAATTAAAAAAAAAATCTTAGTAATAATCTAAATATCTATAGAATAAATTAGATTGGAGTTGACAAATAACGAATACTATATATTAATTAAATATAATAGTTATTAATAACTATAAATTTAAAAATTTAACTATAAATTAATTAAATATAAATAATAATTTAATATTAATTAAGATTTATAAAATATAAAATATTTTAAATATTAATTAAAATGAAAAATATTAAATAGTACAATTAATTGCTAATAGTAATTAATTATAATTTAATTAATTATACTTTAGTAGTATCGAAAGTACTATCGAAAGTAGTTTCGAATAGAAATCTAAATGGGGCGTGGCCAAGTGGTAAGGCAACGGGTTTTGGTCCCGGCATTCGAAGGTTCGAATCCTTCCGTCCCAGAGCATATTCATTATGTTAGAATAGAATAAAGATTTTTTTGAATGGGGTAAAGTCTAATGTTAGCTGGAATTTCTTTCTTTTTTTTTTTTATCTTTTATGCATGAATCATATCTTTTTTACACAAACTGAATTGAATCGAGTTCAAATGACACGCAAATGTAATTGACTCTATTTCTGATCCAGGTAAATTGTGAACATGGGTTCCAAGAGTTGGAATTTTAAAATAGGGGGTCTTTTTATCCTATGCCCAATCCAATCTTGTTTCGCGAAGTTAGTTATTTAGAAAAGGATTGCGTCCCATATTGATTTTCTATTTTATCAATATTTTGATTTTCAAGGATCCTATCTATTATTTCTTATCCTATAAACTAAATTTTTAGGAATTTTTATATAGATTTCTTAATTCCAACTATTTTGGTACTAATGAAATTCATTCAAAGTCAATAGGATTAATTCTCCTAAGGAGGTAGACTAAAATAAAAAAGGAGCAACTTAATTTGTTAATTTGGACTTGTTGGGATTTGTACCTAGCCAGTCCGCATAATTCCCATTTCTTTTCTCTTATGTCCCATTAGTCCTGTAGTACCCCGGGGGGCGAATATATTAACCGAAGATATTCAAATTTCTGTGTCTGCCTCAATTGCATTAACAAAAAAAATTATATATGTAATTATATATCCATCCGAGGTATTTTCTTTGAATAAGTATTTCGTGTTTGGCCCTAATAAATAATTGTAAATTTACGTAACACTTAAGAGGGAGTGTTTTATATCTTTTATTATCTTTTATTCACTTTCTATTCTATTATGTATGGCAAGATTCGATTAGCGAAATCTTGCTGAACTACACAGCTTAAACAAAATAACATAAAAAATGAGGAAATGTTTAACGTATATGTATCCTTCTATTCTTTTTTTATTCTATTTTTGTGAAAAAGGTTTTTGATCCTCTCGATTTTAAATTTTTAAATTTAAAAAGAAAATATTTAACCCTAACCTTTAATCTATTATTAAATAGAAATTCTTTAAATTTAAATTAAGAGGACTTGCTAAAACTTATTCAGAAAACTCTTTACCGATTTATAGCTGGATTCTTTATTTACCGATCTATAACTATATATAAAATCTCTATTCTATTTATAGAACAAAGGGATATAGATTACGATGTGTACAAACCAATGACTATTCATGATTCCATGATTGAATCAATTCCATACTGGGTCCAAATTACAAATTAGAAGAATGTTATGGTAAAACTTCGTTTGAAACGATGTGGTAGAAAGCAACGTGCGACTTGAAGGACATGATCCATTGTGGATTTTTGCTTATATCCACCATTTTCTATTTCTATAGTAATGAAGATGCTCTTGGCTTCGACATCCGTTGGTAACCTAAATAGTCCACGATGGAGCTCGAGTAGAAAGTATTAATTCATTTCTCAGGACAAGAATCTAGGGTTAATGCAAATCAATAAATTGGAGCAACTTCGTGAATATATCTTCGATATAGAAATGGAAGGGATCCTATTCGAACAAGTTTACAATTCAAAAGGAAAATTTGTTGGAATTAATCAAACCGTTTCGATCAAAAGAGGGAATCTAGTGTCCGTAGGATTCTTTGATAGAAGGAAATAAAAAAAAAAGGGTATGTTGCTGCCATTTTGAAAGGATTAAGAAGCACCGAAGTAATGCCTAAACCCAATGATTTAAAACAAAGATAAAGGATCCCAGAACAAGGAAACACCGTTTTAATCGTCTCACTAACGGGGCCAGACTTAAGAATCCAAATATTTTTTAACCGAGACAAACAAAAAAGGGGGTAAAGACTACTCAATAAACGAAAGATTCTCTTTTGAATTTTTTGAGAATTATCTAACTTGAGTTATGAGTAAGAATGGTTTTTTTTTTCTTTTTTAGGAAAGAAGAAGAAAAAACAGACTTAAACCCCAGTCTAATTGATTTGATGATTTTATAGAACCTTTTATCATTTATGGAATTTATTCGAATTCCATACCATAGATAAAACTTCAAATCCAATTCTTTTTTTCTCGAGCCGTACGAGGAGAAAACTTCCTATACGTTTCTAGGGGGGGTGTATTGTTCATCTACATCTATCTCAATGAGTCGTCTATCGAATCGTTGCAATTGATGTTCGATCTCGAAGAGAAGGAAAAGATCTTCAGAAAGTAGGTTTTTATGATCCGATAAAGAATCAAACTTATTTAAACGTTCCTGCTATTCTCTATTTCCTTGAAAAAGGGGCTCAACCTACAGGAACTGTTCAGGATATTTTAAAAAGGGTGGGGGT